AATAAAATGCCTGAAAAAAGGGTTACTTTGATAGAGTAAATCATGTATTTAACATACTTTTATTATACTTTAAGAAATCATCTAATCCATAAATTTCAAAAATTTATATGCATACACACTCAAATATAGGAATATAAGAAAAATAAGCTAAAATTAAGCTTTTGGATTCATACTTCAAATATAGAATAAAATTCTTTTTTCTGATTAATTTAAATTTAACAAAAATTATATTTTTTACATTATTAATATTTAGAACTATAATAACAATTTCAGCATCAAATTGATTATCAATATGAATAGGATTAGAATTAAATTTATTTTCTATTATCCCAATTTTAAACTTTAAATCATCAATTTATTCAATTGAAGCAACAATAAAATATTTTTTAATTCAAGCTTTTGCTTCAATTTTATTATTAATTTTTTTAATTAATAAAAATATATTATTTTTAAATAATAATAATATATTAATTATATTACCATTATTAATAAAATTAAGATTAATACCATTCCATTTATGATTGCCTTCTATAATAGAAGGACTAAACTGAGTCTCCTGCTTATTAATAATAACCTGACAAAAAATTAGACCTTTAATTATAATTTCTTATTTAAATATTAATAAAAATATAATTTTTTTAATTATATTAATTTCAATAAATTCAATTTTTGGTTTAAACCAAAATTCAATACGTAAAATTTTAGCAATATCATCAATTAACAATTCTACATGAATACTATTTGCAATCTTAATAAATGAAAATTTATGAATTAATTATTTTTTAATTTATTCAATACTAAATTTTTTATTTATTAAAATACTTAATAATTATAATATTAATTATATTAATCAATTAAAATTTTTTAATTTAAATTTTTTTTTTAAATTAAATATATTAATATTAATTTTTTCAATTATAGGTTTACCCCCCATAATAGGGTTTTTAATAAAATGAATATTAATTAAAACTTTAATATATAATAATATATACATAATTATAATAATATTAATTATATTAACTATTTTAAACTTAATATTTTATATTAAAATAACTTATTTTATATTATTTAATTTTAATTTATTTAACAAATGATACCTTCAATATAAAAAAAATAATTATAACTTTATTATATTAATAAATTTTTTTAGATTATTATTTAGTTATTTATTTATTTATTAAGGTTTTAAGTTAAATAATTAAACTATTAATCTTCAAAATTAAAAATATTAAATTTTAAACCTTAATTAAATAATTAATACCTTTAAATTTGCAATTTAAAATCATATAATATGAATATAAGATTTAAATGATAAAAAGATTTTTATATCTATATATAAATTTACAATTTATAACCTATTATCAGCCATTTTATCTATAAAATGAATTTTTTCAACTAATCATAAAGATATTGGAACTTTATACTTTTTATTTGGTATTTGATCAGGTATAATTGGATCATCACTTAGAATTTTAATTCGCTTAGAATTAAGACAAATTAACTCAATTATTAATAATAATCAACTATATAATGTAATTGTTACAATTCATGCATTTATTATAATTTTTTTTATAACTATGCCTATTGTTATTGGTGGATTTGGAAATTGATTAATCCCTATAATAATAGGATGCCCTGATATATCATTTCCACGCCTAAATAATATTAGATTTTGATTATTACCACCATCATTAATAATAATAATTTGTAGTTTTTTAATTAATAATGGAACAGGAACAGGTTGAACTATCTACCCCCCTTTATCAAATAATATTGCACATAATAATATTTCAGTTGATTTAACTATTTTTTCATTGCATATAGCAGGAATTTCATCAATTCTAGGAGCAATTAACTTTATTTGTACAATTTTAAATATAATACCAAATAATATAAAACTAAATCAAATTCCACTTTTCCCTTGATCAATTTTAATTACAGCTATTTTATTAATTTTATCTTTACCAGTACTAGCAGGTGCTATTACAATACTATTAACAGATCGTAATTTAAACACATCATTTTTTGATCCAGCTGGAGGAGGTGACCCTATTTTATATCAACATTTATTTTGATTTTTTGGTCATCCTGAAGTATATATTTTAATCTTACCTGGATTTGGATTAATTTCACATATCATTAGTCAAGAAAGAAATAAAAATGAAACATTTGGAAATATCAGAATAATTTATGCCATATTAACTATTGGATTATTAGGATTTATTGTTTGAGCTCATCATATATTTACAATTGGTATAGATGTTGATACACGAGCTTATTTTACATCAGCAACAATAATTATTGCTATTCCTACAGGAATTAAAATTTTTAGTTGATTAGCTACTATTTATGGATCAAAAATTAATTTTTCACCTTCAACAATCTGATCATTAGGATTTATTTTTTTATTTACAATTGGTGGATTAACAGGAGTAATTCTTGCTAATTCATCTATTGACATTATTCTTCATGACACATATTATGTAGTAGCTCATTTCCATTATGTACTATCAATAGGAATTGTATTCGCAATCATTGCTAGATTAATTCACTGATTCCCTATTTTTACAGGATTTTATATAAATAATTTTATATTAAAAATTCAATTTATTTTAATATTTATTGGAGTAAATTTAACTTTTTTCCCTCAACATTTTTTAGGTTTAAATGGGATACCTCGACGATATACAGATTATCCTAATAATTATTTAGTATGAAATATAATTTCATCAATTGGATCAATAATTTCAACATTTAGAATTATTATCTTAATTTATTCAATTTGAAATAGAATATTTTTAAAAAAAATAACAATTTTTAAATTAAATTTAAGAAATTCTATTGAATGAATTCATAATTTACCCCCATTAGAACATTCATATTCAGAATTACCTTTAATTATTAACTTCTAATATGGCAGAACATATATGCAATGAACTTAAAATTCATTTATAAAGAATAATCTTTTTTTAGAAATCATAACTTGATTAAAACTAAGATTTCAAAATAGAAATTCACCATTAATAGAACAATTAATTTTTTTTCATGATCATACAATTTTTATTATTATTATAATTATAATAACAATTACATATATAATATTATTTATTATAAATAACAAATTTATTAATATTAAAATTTCCGAAAATCAAATAATTGAATTTATTTGAACAACAACTCCCCCTATTATTTTAATTTTCATTGCCATACCCTCACTACATTTATTATATTTAATAGATGAAATTAAACATCCAATTATAACAATTAAAATTTTTGGTCATCAATGATTCTGATCATATGAATATTCAGACTTTTCAAATATTGAATTTGAATCTTATATAATTAATGATTTAAATAAAGAAAATTTCCGTTTAATTGAAGTAGATAATAAAACTATTATTCCATTCAAATTTAATATTCGATTATTAATTTCATCAGATGATGTTATTCATTCTTGAACTATTCCAAGATTAGCAATTAAAATCGATGCAATCCCAGGTCGTATAAATCAAACTAATCTTTTTATAAATCGCCCTGGAATATATTTTGGGCAATGTTCAGAAATCTGCGGAATTAATCATAGATTTATACCAATTCAAATCGAATCAATTAATTTAAATAAATTTATTTATTGAATTAAAAATTTTTAAATCATTAGATGACTGAAAAGCAAAGTAATGATCTCTTAAATCAAAATATAGTAAATTAGCAATTACTTCTAATGAAAGAGATTAGTTAAAATTATAACATTAATTTGTCAAATTAAAATTATTTATTATATCACTTAATCCCTCAAATAGCACCAATTAATTGATTAATTTTATTTATTTTCTTCTTTCACACATTTTATTTAATTATAAACATATTATACTTTAATTTTATTAAAACCATTAAAATTAAAATTTTATATAAAAATAATATAAAAAATTATAATAAATTTATTTAATATTTTTGATCCATCAACAAGAATTTTTAAATTACAACTAAATTGAATTAGAACTTTAGTTATTATTATAATAATACCAAATTTTATATGAATAATACCAAATCGAATAAATTGAATTTTATTTAAAATATATAACATATTAAATAATGAAATATTAACATTACATAAAACAAAAAAAAATAAATCACCTGCATTTTTATTTATTACACTTTTTATATTTATTTTACTTAATAATTTTTTTAGATTATTTCCATATATCTTTTCATCATCAAGTCATATAATTTTTTCAATTACATTAGCATTACCATTTTGACTATTCTATATTATTTTATCAACCTATAAAAATATAAAAAATATAATTGCACATTTAATTCCTATAAACACACCAATTTATTTAGCCCCATTAATAACAATTATTGAAACAATAAGAATTATTATTCGACCTTTATCATTATCCATTCGATTAACTGCAAATTTAATTGCAGGACATTTACTTATAACACTATTAAATTTTAACTCAATAATAATTATTATTATTTTAATTCAAATATTTATAATAATTTTTGAATTATGTGTAGCTTTAATTCAAAGATATGTATTTTCAATTCTTTCATCTTTATATTCTAGTGAATAATGATAAAAATTAATCAACCTTATTTTATTTTAAATTTAAGTCCATGACCAATTTTAATATCTTTAAATACTTTCAATCTAATAATTTCAAACATTATAATTATAAATTTTAAATATAATTTTATATCAATAATAAATTTAATTATAATAATTTTAATTTCAACATTATGATGACGAGATATTATTCGAGAAAGAACATATCAAGGTAATCATAATTTTTATATTATAAATTTAATTAAATTTAGAATAATTCTATTTATTATTTCTGAAATATTTTTATTTATCTCATTTTTCTGAAATTTTTTACATAATTCTTTAGCACCATCAATTGAATTAGGATTAAACTGACCTCCAAAAAATATTAATTTTTTTAATCCACTATTAATTCCTTTACTTAATACAATTATCTTATTAACATCAAGATTTACTGTAACACTAACTCATTTATACTTACTAAATAATTCAAAAAAAAAAACAATTTTTTTTATAAATTTAACAATTATTTTAAGTATCTATTTTCTAATACTTCAAATATTAGAATATAAACAAGCAACATTTACATTTTCAGATTCAATTTTTGGATCATCATTTTATATAGCAACAGGATTTCATGGATTACACGTAATTATAGGAACAATTTTTTTAATAATTAATATATTACGAATAATAAAAATACATTTTTCATATACTCATCATATTAGATTTGAACTAGCTGCATGATATTGACATTTTATTGATATTATTTGATTATTTTTATATATAACTTTTTACTGATGAAATAATTAATTTTATTAATATAAATATAGTATATTTGATTTCCAATCAAAAAGTTTAATTTACAAATAAAATAATTATATTAAATTTAATTTCAATATTAATAATATTTATAATCTTAACAATCCTATTATCAATTATAATTCTAATTAATATAAAAATAAAATTTAATCATAATAAATCAGCACCATTTGAATGTGGATTTGATCCATTTAATAAATCACGAATCCCATTTTCTTTAAATTTTTATTTAATTGCAATTATTTTCTTAATCTTTGATATTGAAATTTCAATTATTTTACCAATAATTATAAATTTTAAAATTTCTAATATATTAACCTTTAACTTAATATTTATAATATTTCTTATATTTATAATTATTACCATTTTTTATGAATGAAAATTTGGATCATTAAATTGAAAATTTTAAAGGATAATAGTTAAAGATTATAACATTTAATTTGCTTTTAAAAATTATTAAATAATTTATCTTAAATAAGAAGTAAAACCTTACGTATTAATTTCGACTTAATAATAGATTATTAAATCCTTATTTTTTTAATTGAAACCAAAAAGAGGTTTATTACTGTTAATAATAACATTGAAAAAAAATTCCAATTAAAAAGATTTTAAAAAAAGAAGCTGCTAACTATCTTTTAAAGCATTTTAAATGTTTAATCTTTAAAATATTTATTAGTTTAATATAAAACATTATATTTTCAATATAAATAAACTTTTTTAAAAACAACAAAATTAAAAACAATTAAGATTTTATCATTATTCTTAAATCCATACCAAAATTAATTTTTTTTTAAAAATTATTTTAAAATAAAAAAATATTTTAACTAAAAAAACAAACAAATAAAAAAAAAAAAATATGCAAAGGTACCTACCTTTCATAAAATTTAATAAAAATTTAATTCAACAAATAAACTTTTTTAAAAACAACAAAATTAAAAACAATTAAGATTTTATCATTATTCTTAAATCCATACCAAAATTAATTTTTTTTTAAAAATTATTTTAAAATAAAAAAATATTTTAACTAAAAAAACAATTTTACCCTTATATCTTCAATATAATACTCTTAATTAAGCTATTTAAATTTAATAATTAAATATAAAAATAATTAAAAATCATATAAAAAATAACAAAATATAAACCTTATAACTATTCAAAAAAATATCTTGACTAAAATTAATTATTTTTTTTAAAAAAAAAATTAAACCTCTATTTAAATTATATTCAACTCAACCAACTTCAAAAACTTTTAAAGTAAAAAATCCAAAACAAAGAAAATTATTTAAAAAAAAATTTACTTTAAAAAACAATAAATTTCATATTAATCTAAAAAAAAAAATATAAAATAAAGAAATTACATAACTTATAGAAAATAAAAAATTATTAAGCTCAAAAAAAAATCAAATTCTAAAAAATAAAATTAATACTCTTAAAATTTTAAATTTAAACTCTAATAAAATTAAATCAAACTTATAAAATATTAATCATATAAAAAAAGAACCAAAAAACAATATAATAAATCTAATTATAAATATACTAATAATAAGAATTTTTCTTTCAAATTTAATAATTATTAAATAATTATATATAGAAAAATTTATTATTATTAAATAATAAATTACACGAATTGAATAAAAAAAAGTTAAAAAAAAAGAAAACAAAAAAAAAAAAAAAAAAAAAAAATTTAAATTTATTATTAAAAAATACTCAAAAATTAAATCTTTAGAATAAAAACTACAAAAAAAAGGAAATCCACATAAAGATATTAAAGTAAATATAAAAATTAAACCACAAAAAGGTAAATAATCAATTAACCCCCCTATTTTACGAATATCTTGATTATTATTTATATTTAAAATTAAGATACCAGCTCTCAAAAATATTATAGACTTAAATAAAGCATGTATTAATAAATAAAAAAAACATATATCAACTTTACCTAAACAAAGAATTATAAATATAAATCTTATTTGACTTAAAGTAGAAAAAGCAATAATTTTTTTTAAATCAAATTCAAAAATAGCATTAAAACCAGATATTAATATAGTTAAACAAGAAATAACTATTAAATAATTTAAAAAAGAAAATTTTAAAAAAATTTCATTAAAACGAATTATTAAATAAATACCAGCAGTAACCAAAGTAGAAGAATGAACCAAAGAAGAAACAGGAGTAGGAGCTGCTATAGCTAAAGGTAATCAAGAAGAAAAAGGAATCTGAGCTCTTTTTGTTAAAGAAGCAAACATAATTATTAAACTTATAAAAAATAAATAATTAAAATTTCTATAATAATTAATTAAAATAAAATTTCAAGAACCAAAATTTAATATTCAAATTATAGACATAATAATAAATAAATCACCTAAACGATTTAAAATTACAGTAACCAAACCTGATCTATAAGACTTTTTATTTTGATAAAAAACTACTAAACAAAAAGAAACTATACCTAATCCATCTCAACCCAATAAAATTCTAATCAAATTAGGACTAATAATTAAAAAAAATATAAATATAATAAAAAAATTCATTAATATTAAAAATCGATTTTTATTAAAATCATAATTTATATACTCCATTCTATATAATAAAATTATTGAAGAAATCAAAAAAACAAAAGAAATAAATATTAAAGATATTCAATCAAATAAAATAACATATAAAACTATACAAGAATTAAATATAAAAAATATATATTCAATAAAATAAAATTTATCAAAATAAATTATTAATAAACCTAAAATAAAAAAAATAATAAATGACATAAAAAAAAAAAAAAAAAAAAAAAAAAAAAAAATTAAATTTAATTATTTAAATATAATGTATAATCTTTAATTCCACAAATTAATATTTTAATTAAACTATTTAAATAACAAAATAATTCTATAATTAAAAAAATCAAATTTAAAGGTAATCAATGTATAAATAATAATAAATATTCTCTTAAATTAATATAAACTAAATAATTTATATTAAAAAATAATTTACCATATTGAGTATATAAATACAAATAAAGACTATACAAAAATATTAAAATCATAATTAATAAATACAATATATAAAAATAATCTAATCAAATTATTAAACTAATTAATAAAAATAATTCACCAAACAAATTTAAAGAAGGAGGAAAAGACATATTAGAAGAACATAATAAAAATCATCAAAATGACAAAAAAGAATAAACATTAATTAAACCTTTATTTAAAAATATTCTACGACTTTTAAAACGCAAATAACAAATATTTCTTAAACAAAATAACCCAGAAGAACATAAACCATGCCCAAATATTAAAATTAATGAACCAAAATAACCTCAATTATTTAAAGTTAAAAAACCAATAATAACTAAACTTATATGAACAACAGAAGAATAAGCAATCAAAATTTTTAAATCTCTTTGAAAAAAACAAACTAATCTTAAAATAACTATTCCTAATAAACATAAAGAAATAAATAAATAATTAAATTTAAGATTAACTTTAAAAATCAATATTAAGATATGATAAATCCCAAAACCACCTAATTTTAATATAATACCAGCTAAAATTATTGAACCACAAATAGGAGCTTCTACATGAGCTTTTGGTAATCAAATATGAAATATAAATAAAGGTATTTTTACTAAAAAAATTATTATTAAAAATAAATAAAAATAAATATTTATATTATTCAAATAATCAAAATAATATATAAATAAAAAATTTAAATTATTTAAAATTAATAAACAAGAAAAAAAAGGTAAAGAAAAAAAAACTATATAAATAAATAAATAAAATCCAGCCTTAAAACGTTCATATTGATAACCTCAACCATAAATTAAAATAATAACAGGAATCAAATTAATTTCATAAAAAACATAAAATATAAGAAAATTATTACTAAAAAAACAAAAAAAAAAAATAATAATAAAAATAAATATTAATAAATTAAAATAATTTGAATAATTATATTTAAAATTTAAACTAGAAATATAAACTAATCTAATAATTCAAATACCTAATATAAATATTAAATAAGAAAATATATCTATCCCAAATAAATATCTAATATTTAAAAAATAATTGAATATAGGAATCTTGAAATACATGAAAAAAAAAAAAAAAAAAAAAAAATTCTGGGCTAATCATCATCTTTTAATCTTTAAGCTAAAAAAAATCATACTAAAAAAAATTAATATTAAAATTATTAACATTGTAAAATTATTAATGATTTTATATAATCATTTCCATATATACGAACTATTAAAATCAAAATTGTTAAACCTAATACTCTTTCACTAATACAAAAAATAAAAAATACTAATAATAAAATATATTGTTTAATAAATATTATTAAATTTAATAAAAATAATAAAGATAAAATTAATAATAAATATTCTAATCCTAATAATATTATTAATAAATGATTAAAATTAAAAATATAAAATAAAACTCCAGAAAACAATATAAATATTAAAACTAAAATAAATAAATTTATCATTTTAATAGTTTAAAAAAAAACATTGATATTGTAAATCAAAATTATAAAATTATTTAAAATAAATCAGTATAAATATAAATATATTATCATTAATCTCCAAAATTAATATTTTAATTAAAATATATACTGAATTTTAAAACTTATTATATTAATTAATTTAATTATAGCAATTATATTAACAATAACAAAATCACCTATTAGATCAAACTTAATTATTTTAATACAAACAATTTCTTTAACTATAATAATTAATTTAATTAATAAAACATCCTGAATTTCATTTATAATTTTTATTTTGTACATTGGAGGATTAATAATTATTTTTTTATACATTTCAAGAATTGCTTTTAATGAATTAAATATTAATAAAAATTATAAAAATTTAATATTTAAATTAATTTTAGTATTTTTAAATTTGATTTACTTAAAAATATCATTAAATATAGAAAATATAAATTATGAAAATAAATTTATATTTGAAGACAATTTTTATTTATTAAATATATTTTTATTACCAAATAATTTATTAATCTATTTAATTATATTTATTCTTTTTTTTATATTAATTTTAATTATTTGAATATTAAAAATTAATAAAGGACCAATTCGACAAAAAAATAATTAATGAAAAAAAATTTAATAAAAATTTTATCACCAATTTTAAACTTACCAACACCTACAAGAATTAGCTTTATATGAAATTTTGGATCTTTATTAATAATCTGTTTAATTAATCAAATTCTAACAGGATTATTTTTAGCTTTCCATTACAAAACAGATATCAACCTAGCTTTTCAAAGAATTATTAATATAAACCGAAATATTAATTTCGGATGATTAATTCGATCATTTCATGCTAACGGGGCATCAATATTTTTTATTATAATCTATATTCATATCAGACGAGGAATCTATATAAATTCATTTAATTTTAAGATAACATGAATAATTGGAGTAATATTATTATTATTAACTATAATAACAGCTTTTGTAGGATATGTATTACCATGAGGTCAAATATCATTCTGAGGAGCAACAGTAATTACAAATCTTTTATCAGCTATCCCCTATTTAGGTAATTCTATTGTAATTTGAATTTGAGGAGGATTCTCAATTAATAATGCTACATTAACACGATTTTTTTCAATTCATTTTATTTTACCATTTATTATTATTTTATTTACTTTTTTACATCTTTTTTTTTTACATATTACAGGTTCTAATAATCCATTAGGTATTAATAGAAATTTTGATAAAATTACATTTTCACCATATTTTATTATTAAAGACTTAATTGGATTAATTATATTTATATGAATATTTTTTACTTTAACTTTAATTTTTCCTTACTTATTAAATGACCATAATAATTTTATTATAGCAAATTCAATAATCACACCCAATCATATTCAACCAGAATGATATTTTTTATTTTCATATTCAATTTTACGAGCAATCCCTAATAAATTAGGAGGAGTAATTGCTTTAATATTATCAATTTTAATTTTACTAATTTTACCTTTATTAAATAATAAAAAATTTTTAAGAAACAAATTTTACCCTTTAAATAAAATTATATTTTGAATTTTTATTACAACATTTTTAATATTAACTTGAATTGGAATACAACCAGTTGAATATCCTTTTATCTCAACAAGACAAATTTTTACAACAATTTATTTCTCATATTTTTTTATTAATTTTTATATTATAAAAATATGAGATAAATTACTAATTTATTAAAATTAGTTAATTAATTTACTTAAAATATTTATTTTGAAAATAAAAAACAGAATTTTATCTATTAACTTAATACTAAAATTAATGATATAAGTTAAATAATTTCATAGAAAAATTAAATAAAAATAAAAATAATGATAAAGGTAAAATTAATTTTCAAATTAAATATATTAATTTATCATAACGAAAACGAGGTAAAAATCCACGTAATCAAATAACTAAAAATATAAATATTAAAATAAAAATATTTAAATAAAATTTATTCATTATTAAACCAAAAAATATTTCACATAATAATATACCCATAAATATAATTCTTAAATATTCAGATATAAAAATAAAAATAAAAGATAAACTTCTAAATTCAATATTAAAACCAGAAACTAATTCTGATTCCCCTTCAGAAAAATCAAAAGGAGAACGATTTATTTCTGCTAAAAATCTAATTAATAATAAAATAAATATAAAAAAAAGAAAAAAAAAAAATTTTGAATTAATTTGGTAAATATAAAAATCATTTAAATTAAAACTATTAATTAAAAATATTAAATTTATAATAATAATTATTATTCTAACTTCATAAGAAATTATTTGAGAAATAAAACGAATTATACCTAAAACTGAATAATTAGAATTAGAAGATCATCTAATTATTAAAAAAATATAAACTATTAAACTTGAACAACAAAATATATAAATTAGACCAAAACCTATAATATAATTTATACCAATATAAGGATAAATAAACCAAAAAAATACAGAAATTAATAAACCTAATATAGGAGAAATTAAAAAAATAAAAAAATTTATATTAATAGGATAATTAACTTCCTTAAAAAATAATTTTAAACCATCACCTATAGGTTGAAAAATACCTTTAATAAAAAATTTATTAGGCCCTTTACGTAATTGAATATACCCTAAAACCTTACGCTCTAATAAAGTAAAAAAAGCTACTCTTATAAAAACTATAAAAAATAAAATTAAAAAATTAATAATTATAATAAATATAAAAATTACTATCTATAATTAAAATTATATAATTAAATTCTAAATTTAACACAATTATCTGCCAAAATAGTTAAATTAATTTAATTCATTTAACAAAAATTTAATTTAATTATTTAATCCTTTCGTACTAAAATAAATCATTTATTAAAAGATAGAAACCAACCTGGCTTACACCGGTTTGAACTCAAATCATGTAAGAATTTAAAGGTCGAACAGACCTAATACTTAAAATTTTGCACCCAAGATTAATCTTAATTCAACATCGAGGTCGCAAACTAATTTTTAAATTTGAACTTAAAAAATTAATTACGCTGTTATCCCTAAAGTAACTTTTCCCTTAAATTAAAAATTTTAATTCAAATATTCACTAAATAATGTAAAATTTTAAAAAAAGTTTATTAATTTTTTTTATCACCCCAATAAAATAAATAATAAAATTAAAATATTTATAAATCCAAAAAAATTAAAATTAATATTTATAAAGTTTTATAGGGTCTTATCGTCCCTTTAAATAATTTAAGCTTTTTTACTTAAAAATAAAATTTTAATTTTATAAATAATAAAGTTTATTTCTCATCAAATCTTTCATACAAGTCCTCAATTAAAAGACTAATTATTATGCTACCTTTGCACAGTCAAAATACTGCAGCTATTTAATAAATCATTGAGCAGATCCTATATTAAATTAAACTTCTTAATACAATGTTTTTGTTAAACAGATGAAAATAATTTTTGCCGAATTCATAATTTATAAATTTAGATTATACTAATTTAATCATTATTACTAAAAATTAAATATTAATTTATAAAATTTAATAAAAAAAATAAATAAATTTATAATAAATTAAAAATAAATAAATAATAAATTTTTACAAACTTAAAATAAAAATTTCTATTCCTATAAATTATTAAAATAAATAAATTATTATATAAAAATTTTAAGCTTATCCCTAAAATAATTTAAATTTAAAATATTTATATATAAAATTAATATAACTTTTAAAATTATAAATTAAATTTAAATCTTAAATAACTAAATATATTATAACGAATTAAATTTCAAAACCAATATTATTTTTTAAATATTTATAAAACAATAAATTAATAATAAAATTAACTCTATAAATTTTGAGAAATTAAAAAAAAATTAAAAATTTTAATTAACCCTGATACAAAAGGTACTAAAAATATTCTTTTTAAAATCTAATTAATTCTTTTACAATACTATTAAACTATAAATCTAAAAATTAATTTTTACTAAATACTAAAACCTTATATAAATAAATTATTTTTATAAAAAATCAAAAAACAAATAAAAATATTAATAATTTTAATTTAAATAAAGTTTATTAACATCTTATCATTGTAAATGATATACTTAAATTTAGATATTTATTTATATAAAATTTAATCTTTCTAAATACACTTTCCAGTACATTTACTTTGCAACGCCTTGTCTTATTTTTAATAAGAATGACGGGCAATATGTACATATTTTAGATCTTTCTTCATATTAATTAAATAAATAAATTTACTATTAAATCCAATTTCATTTTAATTTTCATTTTAAATTCAAAAATAAAATTTAATGTAACCCATTATATTCTTATTTATAAACCACATCTTGACTTAACATAAATTATATAAATAAATAAAGAAAATAAATTTTTAAATATATTCATGACAGCGATATATGAATTATTAGAAATAAGTAAAATTAATCGTGGAATATCAATTAATAAACAGGTTCCTCTAATAAGACTAAAATACCGCCAAATTTTTTAAATTTAAAGAACATAACTATTAATTTTTTAGTAATCAATTTAAATTTTTATAATAGGGTATCTAATCCTAGTTTTAAATAAAATTTAATAGAATAAAATAATTATAATAATAACTCTTAATTAAATTTTACTTTATTATAAAAAATTAAATTATAAATTATACTTAATACTAATAACCAATCTATTTCATTTGTATAATATGTTTAACCGCAACTGCTGGCACATATTTAGTTTATACTTAAATTAATAATTAAATCTAAATTTCTTTAATATTTAATATTTAATACTGAGAATTATTAAAATTCTTTAAGAATTTATTAACAATCAAAAAATTTCATGTATTTTTTTAATTAAATAAAATTTTATAATAAAATAAATTAAAATTCAATTAAAAACTATAAATTTTCAATTTTAAACCACTAAAATTATACAAAAATAAATAATTAAACTTAAAATTTTAATATAAACACTTAAATAAACAAATAATGTTAAAATTCAATTAAAAACTATAAATTTTCAATTTTAAACCACTAAAATTATACAAAAATAAATAATTAAACTTAAAATTTTAATATAAACACTTAAATAAACAAATAATGTTAAAATTCAATTAAAAACTATAAATTTTCAATTTTAAACCACTAAAATTATACAAAAATAAATAATTAAACTTAAAATTTTTTTTTTAAAGGGGGGCTAACGCCCCCCTTTTTAGATAAATAAAAACGTAACGCCTCATTAAAATATTTTTTTTTTAAAATTTTATTGAGATTTTTCCGAATACATGAATAAACCAATAAACATTTCTTTATTACATAATAATAAAAAA